AGGTAAGGTGGCTGAGTTAGGCGGTGGATTGTAGCCCCACATACAGAGGTTTGAGCCCTCTTCTTACCAAGCCCCGGGGTGTTACATATTAGATTGCAAATCTAAAGAGGCAGGCTAAATACCTGCCGGGGCTTTCCCCCGCCTGGTGTAATAGGCGCGGGGGAAAGTAGATGAATGCTCGCTGGCTTGGGCGCTTAGCTGTTAACTAAGATTTTGTAGGATCGAGGCCTTCTCATCTAGAAAGGCCTTAGCTTAATTAAAGTATCTGTTTTGCATGCAGAAGATGTGGGGTAATATCTCGCAGGTCTTATCAGGGACTGGGAGATTTTCACTCCCGCTTAGGGCTTTGAAGGCTCTTGGTCTAGAATGCTATCCTAAGTCCCTTAGGGGGTAAGCAGGGCTATGGCGGTAGGGGTTAGAGGGAGGAGGGCGATTGTTCCTATTATTGTGATGGCAAGGGGCATTGTGGTTTGTGAGGACTGGAATCGTCAAGGGGTGGTGCTGGATAGGTTGTTTGGCGAGATTGTGAGTGTCATGGCATAGGAGAGTCGTAAGTAGAAGTACAGGCTCAGAAGGGCTGTTATGGCGGCGAATGTGGCCGTGGCTGCAAGTTCTTGTTTTGTTAGTTCTTGCAGGATCAATCATTTTGGGGCGAAGCCTGTAAGTGGGGGTAGGCCTCCTAGTGACAGGAGCATGAGGGGGGTTAGGGTGGTTAGGATTGGGGTTTTTGCTCATGAGGTTGCCAGGGTGTTGATGTTTGTAGCGTTATTTATTTTGAATACAAGGAATGTGGAGAATGTCATGATGAAGTAGGTGAGGAGTGTTAGTAAGGCCAGGGATGGAACGAATTGGGTGATTAATATCATTCACCCCAGGTGTGCGATGGAGGAGTAGGCCAGGATCTTACGGAGTTGTGTTTGGTTTAGTCCTCCTCACCCACCTACAAGGGTGGATGTCAGGCCTAAGAGGATCAAAGTGGTAGGGTTGTTTGGTTGGATTTGAAGAATTAGGGCAAAGGGGGCGAGTTTTTGTCAGGTTGAGAGAATAAGGCCTGTGGTTAGGTCAAGCCCTTGGAGGACTTCCGGCAGTCAGGCGTGGACAGGGGCTAGTCCAATTTTGAGGGCCAGGGCTATGGTTAAGATTGTGGTTGGGATTGGGTGAGTTATTTGTTGGATATCTCATTGCCCGGTGAGTCAGGCATTGGTAGTGCTAGCAAATAGGATTATTGCGGCTGCGGTGGCTTGTGTGAGGAAATATTTAGTGGTTGCTTCGATTGCGCGTGGGTGGTGTTGTTGGGCTATAATGGGGATGATTGCTAGGGTGTTAATTTCTAGGCCTATTCAGGCAAGCAGCCAGTGGGAGCTTGCGAATGTAATAGTGGTTCCCAGGCCGAGGCTAAATAGTAGGATGGAGAGGATGTAGGGGTTCATTAGCAAAGGAAGGAGTTTAACCTACATGTTTGGGGTATGGGCCCAAGAGCTTAATTTAGCTGACTTTACTAGAAAGTGGTGTAGTGGAAGCACTAAGAGTTTTGATCTCTTAAGGATGGGTTCGAGTCCCTTTTTTCTAAGGAGTTGGAGGGATTTTAACCCTCATGATTCACTCTATCAAAGTGGCCCTTTAATTCAGGCACAAGTCCGGGGTTATAGTTGTGGAGGAAGGCCTGCAAAGGCGATTGGAAGCGCTAGGTGTCAAATTACAAGAGCTAGTGTAAGTGGGAGGAAGTTTTTTCATACCAAGTGCATCAGTTGGTCGTATCGGAATCGCGGGTAGGAGGCTCGGACTCAAAGGAACACGATTGATAGGAGGGCAGCTTTAGTCATGATGTTGACGGCTGTGAGTTCTGGCAGGGTTGGGGTGTGGGAGGCTCCAAGGAATAGGATTGTTGAAAGTGTGTTTATTAGTAGGATGTTGGCATATTCTGCTAGGAAGAATAGGGCGAAGGGGCCTCCTGCATATTCTACATTAAAGCCTGAGACTAGTTCGGACTCACCTTCGGTTAGGTCAAAAGGGGCTCGATTGGTTTCTGCTAGGGTGGAGATGTATCATATGGCTGCGAGGGGTCAGGCGGGAAAGATAAGTCAGATGCTTTCTTGGGCTGTGTTAAAGGTTTGAAGTGTAAAGCCACCTGTGAAGATAATGGTGCTTAGAAGGATGAGGCCGAGGCTGACTTCATATGAGATAGTTTGGGCAACAGCGCGAAGGGCGCCTATGAGGGCGTATTTTGAGTTTGATGCTCATCCGGATCCTAAGATGGAATAAACCGCCAAGCTTGAGAGGGCAAGAACGAATAGAATTCCCAGGTTAAGGTCAATTACTGGGTATGGGATGGGTATGGGGGCTCATAGTGTAAGGGCTAGAGTTAGGGCTAGTATTGGGGTTGCTAGGAATAGGACGGGGGAGGAAGTAGAGGGTCGGACAGGTTCTTTAATGAACAGTTTTACGCCGTCTGCAATTGGCTGTAGAAGCCCGTAAGGACCTACAACATTGGGTCCTTTACGTAGTTGTATGTAGCCTAGTACTTTCCGTTCTAGAAGGGTGAGGAATGCTACGGCTAGTAGGACTGGCACGATAAAGGCTAGGGGGTTTAATAGATGTGTAATTAAGTTGGTAATCATAGTTAAGGAGAGGATTTGAACCTCTATGGAAAGGGCTTAGGTCTTTTGCAATAACCGGGATCTGCCACCTTAACTTGCCATTTTCGTGGGCTTTGTGTGGTGGTATGTCCTCTTGTCTGATTTAGTTGGTTTCATCAGGTGAGGGTGAGGCGTGCTGTGAGCATAGGCCTCTTCTTTTCGGTCCTTTCGTACTAGAAAAGAACATGTCATAGATAGAAACTGACCTGGATTACTCCGGTCTGAACTCAGATCACGTAGGACTTTAATCGTTGAACAAACGAACCCTTAACAGCGGCTGCACCGTTAGGATGTCCTGATCCAACATCGAGGTCGTAAACCCCCTCGTCGATATGGGCTCTGGGAGGGGATTGCGCTGTTATCCCTGGGGTAACTCGGTCCGTTGATCGGCAATGCCGGATCATTTATGGTCAGATGTTCTGCTTCTTAGAGGGGTACCTCTTAGTTTTGGGGGATGTTCTCCCATTCCACGTGGGGGTTTTATTTTTCCCCGCGGTCGCCCCAACCAAAGACATTTGGGCGGGATCCTTTGGTGTTTTGTCCTTTGTTCAGGGTTGTTTTGCAAGGTCCGTCTTTTGTCTAAAGCTCCACAGGGTCTTCTCGTCTTATGGTTTTATCCCCGCTTCTGCACGGGGAGATTAATTTCATTGACTGGAAAAAGGAGACAGTTAGGCCCTCGTTATGCCATTCATACGGGTCTTCATTTAAAAGACAAGTGATTGCGCTACCTTTGCACGGTCAAAATACCGCGGCCGTTAAACGTATAGTCACGGGGCAGGCGGGACCTCTTATTCTTTGTTTTTGCAAGAGGCGATGTTTTTGGTAAACAGGCGAGGCCTATGTTTGCCGAGTTCCTTCTTTTTCTTTTAGTCTTTCCTTGTAGGCACTCCAGTGTAGGGTTAACGGTAGTATCGTTATTGAGTGTTCTTCTTGTTTACAGGTTTGTTGTTCAGTTCCCTCTTTTTTTGGGTCCGGTAATTGGTCAGTGGAAGGGTCCGTTCTGATGTACACTTGTGCGGGGAGGAAGTCTCATACTTCCTTATTACTCATATTAGCAGGATCTCTTACATGGGTTGCATGGATGGGCCTGGTAAGGAGAGGGGATTAAGATTTGTTTATCAGAATATAAGGTTTTAGTAGATATGTCCGAGCTTTAACGCTTTCTGTTGTGATGGCTGCTTTTAGGCCCACTGGAACATTTGTCCTTGATAATTATGATCTTTATCCTCCTGGTTAAGTTGTTTCTTTTTTCAAAGGAGCTGTACCTTCTTTGAATAACTCTCTGAGTTTCCTGTTTTCGTTAGTGTTAGGAGTTGTTTGAGTGTGGGAAGCTTGGAGGCTGAACTTCTATTCATTTCCCAGGCAACCAGCTATAACTGGGCTCGGTAGGTCTGTCACTTCTACTCAAAGCTCTTCCCACTCTTTTGCCACAGAGACGGGTTGGCCCTATAATAGGCTGTCTTGGAGTAGCTCGTCCAGTTTCGGGGTGTCAAACTAAAGGGCTCTTTGCTTGAGTTTTGCTGGCTAAAACATGATGCAAAAGGTACGAGTCTGAATCTCTACTTTTTTTGGCTTGAATGGGTTGTTTCACTTCTTTTTCAGCTTTCCCTTGCGGTACTGCCTCTATTGCTCGCGAGTATCTTTTCTGTCGCTCATACTAGGATGGGAAAATGGTTTGTTTTATTTTGTTTGGGGTATTTGGGGTTATTTATGTTTAGTTGTTAGTTTGGTGGGCGGGCTAGCTTTTTGGCGTCAGGGTAATCCGATTTGCACGGATGTCTTCCCTGTGTAAGGGGGATGCTTTTCTGTCTTAGCTATACTCTGGTTGTTCCAAGTGCACCTTCCGGTACACTTACCATGTTACGACTTGCCTCCCCTTTGAGTTAGCAGTTGTTTAGGTTAATTTAGTAGGTTTTGTTTGGGGAGAGTGACGGGCGGTGTGTACGCGCTTCAGGGCCAGTTTCAGCAGAACGCTCTGTTTCCTGCTTACTGTTAAATCCTCCTTCAAGTACGTGTTTCAGTGTACTATTCGTGTTCCCTGGGGTAGGGAATGTAGCCCATTTCTTTCCTTTCCATGCGCTACACCTCGACCTGACGTTTTGGATTTAAATCATTTTTGCTTACTATAGGACCTTTACAGGGTAAGCTGACGACGGCGGTATATAGGCGGGTTAAACAAGAAAAGGTGAGGTTGAACGGGGAGTATCGGTTCTAGAACAGGCTCCTCTAAGTGGGTCTAAAGCACCGCCAAGTCCTTTGGGTTTTAAGCTATTGCTCGTAGTTCCCTGGCGGATAGTGAGGTGACAAAACTATCGATGTTTATGGCTAAGCATAGTGGGGTATCTAATCCCAGTTTGTGGCATAGCTTTCGTGGGTTCAGGGTTAATAAAGCCACTTTCGTAGTGGTTCTTCATGCCTTCGGGTACGTATAACAGTTCTGAAGGTGTTTGGCTTTAGTTAAGTGAGATTGTCCTAACCACTCTTTACGCCGGTTTCTATCAACTTGGACCTCTCGTATAACCGCGGTGGCTGGCACGAGTTTTACCGGTCCTCTTTGCTTTGACTAAGTCAAGTTTTCACTTATTGCTTAATGTTTATCACTGCTGAGTTCCCTTGGGGGTGTGGCTAAGCAAGGCGTTTTGGGCTGCCGGAGCGTGCCTGATGCCTGCTCCTTGTCCTCGGGCAGAGGACTGAGGGCATTCTCACGGGGGTGCTGAGACTTGCATGTGTAAGTTTAGCTAAAGCTGATAGTAAAGTCAGGACCAAGCCTTTGTGCCTGTGGGACTTTCTAGGGTCCATCTTAACATCTTCAGTGTTATGCTTTAGTTAAGCTACACTAGCTGTGTGTAATATTATAATAATGTAAATAAGCACAAATAAATGTGGTTGGAGTATAAAGAACACTGTTTGAGATTTGTCCTGTTTCCGGGGGGTTTGCAGGAGTGATAGAGGTCTCAGGGGTGTAGGGGGGTAGGGGGGTTTAACGCGAAAAAGCCAGGGGGTGGTGTGTTAGAGCTTTGCCTATTGAAAATAAATATATTATGCACTTGATATCACTTTATGCAAGATATTACTTTCCATTCTTTACTCCATTAAAAGTGTGTCTTGTGTTACAAGGAATATGTTCTACCTTGACTTTCATTTTTAGGGTGCACCGGAATGTAAAATGAAAGGGAGCGGAAAAAGTAAAACCCCTTACCCTTTAGAAAGAGTGCTCGGCATGTGGGGTAAAGGGTATTTATGTACGCCACCATTAACTTATGCCCTTTAGAAAGAAATTGTATGGGGATCGGGACTTCAAATTGTACCTGAAATAGGAACCAGATGCCAGTAATAGATCATTAAGTGTTACCCCCACATGCTTGCCTGCCCTTGACCATCAAGAACCGAGTATCTTTAGAAATCACCGGTTGGTGGTTTCTTACTGCATCCAGATTTTGATCTTGAAGTAGGATGGTGGTTACTTGGTATATCTGGTTAAAATAATTGTTATGTTAAGTGTGGAGTTTACTAGTGCTATATTCCTTGAATTAATTATATGTGAAATGAAGATTTGAATGTATTATGTAAAATTAAGCATTTTAATGTATTTCTTGAATGGTTAATATAATGGTATGGTGTAAATACATATACTGTATTTAGAACATTGGGTGTATTGTTTTAAGTACAGTATATGGTAATATTGTATATATGTCTGAAAAATCAAAGAATAGTTTAGTTTAGAATCCTGGCTTTGGGAGTCAGGGGTGGGAGTTAAAATCTCCTTTCTTTGAGATTAGCACTAGGGGGGAATTTAGCCCCCGGCATCCGGTTTACAAGACCGGCGCTCTGGCGCTGAGCTACTAGGGCATGTTCATTCAAGGGCTTTGTTTTCTAACCATCCTGCAATTGGTGAGAGAACTAGGAACAGGAAGAAGTAGAGGAAAGAGGCTACTTGACCGATGATGATGAATGGGTGTTCTACAGGCATTCCTCCGATTCAGGTTAGGATAATAACATCCGCAACGAGGGTTCAGAATAGGAATTGTGTGAGAGGGCGGAATGTTAGGCCTCGTTGTTTTGAGGTGTGTAGGATGGGGACTACTATAAGTACGAGGATAGAGGATAGTAGGGCTAAAACTCCTCCTAATTTGTTAGGGATCGATCGTAGAATGGCGTAAGCGAAAAGGAAGTACCATTCTGGTTTGATGTGGGGAGGAGTAACGAGGGGGTTGGCAGGGGTGAAATTGTCTGGGTCTCCAAGCAGGTTTGGTGAGAATAGTGCCAGGGAGGTGAGGGCTATAAGTAAAGCCACAAATCCAAGAAGGTCTTTGTATGAGAAGTATGGGTGGAATGAAATTTTGTCTGCGTCGGAGTTCAGACCTGCAGGGTTGTTTGATCCTGTCTCGTGGATAAAGAGAAGGTGGATTAGTGTCATGGCTGCAATGATAAAGGGGAGTAGGAAGTGGAAGGCGAAGAATCGGGTTAGGGTGGCGTTGTCAACTGAGAAACCCCCTCAGATTCATTGGACTAGGGTGTTTCCAACGTATGGTACTGCGGATAGGAGATTTGTAATTACGGTAGCACCTCAGAAGGACATTTGTCCTCAGGGAAGGACATAACCCACGAAGGCGGTCATTATGACTAGAAGAAGTAGCACGACGCCGATGTTTCAGGCTTCTTTGTATAGGTATGAGCCATAGTAAAGTCCTCGGGCGATGTGCATGTAGATGCAGATGAAGAAGAAGGATGCGCCGTTGGCGTGTATGTTCCGGATTAGTCATCCATAGTTGACGTCACGGCAGATATGTGTGACGGATGAAAAGGCTGTCGCGATATCAGATGTGTAATGTATAGCTAGGAATAGTCCTGTAAGGATTTGGGTAATAAGGCAAAGACCTAGGAGTGAACCAAAGTTTCATCAGACTGAGATGTTTGATGGAGCGGGTAGGTCTACTAGTGCATCGTTTGCGATTTTTAGAAGGGGGTGTGTTTTTCGTAGGCTGGCCATTAGGAGGTTCTTGTAGTTGAATTACAACGGTGGTTTTTCAAGTCATTAGTCCTGGTTAGAATCCGGGCAGGAATTATGACCTATATTATGTCTTTGTTTTTGTTTGGGTTGGTTTTAGGGTTGGTTGCGGTTGCGTCCAACCCCTCACCATACTTTGCGGCGTTGGGGTTGGTGGCAGTGGCGGGTTTAGGCTGCGGGGTTTTGGTAGGGTATGGTGGGCCTTTTTTGTCTTTGGTGTTGTTTTTGATTTATTTGGGAGGGATGTTGGTAGTGTTCGCTTACTCTGCAGCCTTAGCTGCAGAGCCGCACCCAGAGAGTTGGGGGAGTCGTTCAGTAGCTGGGTACTTCTTGCTTTATTTGGTTGGGGTGTTTGCAGCTTCTAGTTATTTTTGAGGGGGATGGTATGAGGCTTCTTGGGTGCCGGTAGATGAGCTGAAAGAGTTTTCTATGTTTCGTGGGGATACTAGTGGGGTTGCATTGATTTATTCTTTGGGAGGGGGTATGCTGGTGATTTGTGCTTGAGTGTTGTTGTTAGCGTTGTTTGTGGTGTTGGAGTTAACTCGGGGTTTAAGCCGTGGTGCGCTTCGAGCTGTTAGGGGATGATTAAGAGTACGGTAAGTGTTAGGGTAAGAAGGAATAGGGTGAGATAGGTTTTAATTATTCCTTGTTGGGCGTTGCTTGTTGTGGTAACGAGGGGAAGGTGTATGTGGACTAGGGTCTTTGGACCTGTTTTCTCTAATCAGGTTTGGTCTACTATCTGGCTAGCGATTGATTGGCCAAGAATGAGGTTAATTTTGGGTGCTATTCGGTGAACAACTGCTGGGAAGAAACCTAGTATGTTTGAGAAGTGGTGAGGGGCTGTGTGTGGGATGGGCTTGAATTGCTTGTTTGTTATTTGAGCTAGTTCTAAGGCAGTGAGTAGGCCGGCGATTGTGACGATGAGGGCGCTGAGTTTCAGAAGGGGGTGTATTGTCATAATAGGGGTTTTGAGAGGTAGGGTGTTTGAGGTGATAAGAAGGCCAGCAATGATGCTTCCTCATGCAAGACGTTTGATAGGGTTAATTGTTGTTGGGTCATTTTCGTTGATTGGGGAGAGTGGGGCAAATCGGGGGTGTCCCATGGACACAAAGAACACTACACGGAGGCTGTAGATGGCTGTGAATGAGGTGGCTAGAAGAGTAAGGGTTAGGGCTCAGGCGTTGAGGTAGGAGGTGTTTAGGGCTTCAATGATTGCGTCTTTTGAGAAGAAGCCTGCTAGGAAGGGAGTTCCTGTTAGGGCGAGGCTGCCGATTGTGAGGCAGGAAGATGTGACGGGAGCTAGTTGGTGCATGCCTCCTATTTTTCGAATGTCTTGTTCGTCGTTTAGGCTGTGAATAATAGATCCGGAGCATAGGAAAAGTATTGCTTTAAAGAAGGCATGGGTGCAGATGTGGAGGAAAGCTAGATGGGGTTGGTTTAATCCGATGGCTACTATTATTAGGCCTAGTTGGCTGGAGGTTGAGAATGCGACAATTTTTTTAATGTCGTTTTGGGTGAGGGCACATGTGGCGGTGAATAGAGTTGTGAGAGCGCCAAGGCAGAGGCAAATTGATAGCGCGGTTTGGTTGTTTTCTATGAGGGGGCTGAGTCGGATGAGTAGGAAGATGCCTGCGACAACCATTGTGCTAGAATGCAGTAGGGCAGAGACCGGTGTTGGACCCTCCATTGCGGAGGGAAGTCACGGGTGAAGTCCGAACTGGGCGGATTTGCCAGTGGCGGCGAGAATTAGTCCAAGGAGTGGGACAGTTAGGTCAAGGTTTTTTGATGTTGCAAATATTTGTTGTATTTCTCAGGAGTTCAGGTTTGTAGCCATTCATGCTATGGCTAGGATTAGTCCGATATCTCCGACTCGGTTGTACAGGACTGCTTGCAGGGCTGCAGTGTTTGCGTCGGCTCGGCCATACCACCACCCGATAAGGAGGAAGGATATGATTCCGACCCCCTCCCATCCGATAAATAGTTGGAATATGTTGTTAGCGGAGACAAGGATAATCATTGCTACCAGGAAGGTTAGAAGATATTTGAAAAAGCGGTTTATGTTGGGGTCTGCGTGTATGTATCAGGATGCGAACTCTAGGATAGACCAAGTTACATAAAGGGCGATTGGGATAAAGATAATGGAGTAAAAATCAAACTTGAAGCTGAGATTAATGTCGAAGGTGTTGGTGTTTATCCAGTTTCAATTGGTAACGATTGTTTCTGCCCCCTCATTAAGGAAAAGGAAGAGTGGGATGAGGCTTACGAAGAAAGCAGCTTTTACTGCAGTTTTTACGTGGGAAAGGGCTCAGGAAGAGGGCTTTTGGTTGGGGGTTAGGGTTGAAAACAGGGGGTAAATTAGTAGTGCAAAGATGATGAGCAGACTAGATGCTATTGTTAGTGTGGTGGGGTGCATAGCTTCTACTTGGAGTTGCACCAAGAGTTTTTGGTTCCTAAGACCAACGGATGAACTATTATCCTTTAAAAGCTCGAGTGAGCCCTGGGGTCTAACTAGGGTGGTAAGAATTAGCAGTTCTTATTGCTATCGAGCCTCTCTCGGTGGACAAGAGGACTTTAACCTCTGTTTTTAGAATCACAATCTAATGTTTTAGTTAAACTATGTCTACAGGCAGATCATCCTCAGATTAGGTCTGGTTTAAGGATAAGAAGGAGAAGAGGGATGAGGTGAAGAGCCATTAGGAGGTGTTCTCGAGAGTGTGAGGGTTCGAGGGCGATAATATGTGGTGGAAGGGGGCCTCGTTGTGTTATTAAGAATATGTAGAGTGAGTAGCCAGCGGTGATTAGTGTGCCAGCACCGGTGAGTAGAAGGGTTCATCAAGATCAGTTGAAGAGAGATGTGATGATTATAAGTTCCCCCATGAGGTTGGGCAATGGGGGAAGGGCTAGGTTGGCCAGGCTAGCAATGAATCATCAAGTTGTCATGAGGGGTAAAACTATTTGTAGACCTCGGGCTAGGAGTATAGTTCGGCTATGGGTTCGTTCGTAGTTTGTGTTGGCTAGACAGAAGAGGGCGGATGATGCAAGTCCGTGTGCAATCATTAGGAGAAGTGCTCCGGTTAGTCCTCAGGGGGTTTGGATTAGGATTCCTCCAACTACTAATCCCATGTGGCTAACTGATGAGTAGGCAATTAGGGATTTTAGGTCTGTTTGGCGAAGGCAAATTGACCCAGTTATAATGATACCTCATAAGGCCAGGATGATGAAGGGGTAGCTGAGTTCTTTGGTGAGGGGGTCGAGGACGACTAGTATTCGCATTATGCCATAACCCCCTAGTTTAAGGAGAACGGCGGCTAGGACCATGGAGCCAGCAACTGGGGCCTCTACATGTGCTTTAGGAAGTCAAAGGTGGACCCCGTAAAGTGGTATTTTGACAAGGAATGCGATTAAGCAGGCTGCTCATCAGAGCTTGTCCCCTAAAGAAAGTAGTTGGAGGGGTTTCACGTATTGAAGGGCTAACATAGATAGGGTTCCTGTACTGTTTTGAAGGAGGAGAAGTGCGACTAGGAGGGGGAGGGATCCTATCAGTGTGTAGAATAGGAAGTATGTGCCGGCATTAAGTCGTTCTGTTTGGTTTCCTCATCGAGTAATGATAATCAGGGTTGGGATTAGAGTTGCTTCGAATATAACATAGAATAAAATGATTTCTGTTGCGCTAAATGCTATGATAAGAAAGATTTGAAGGGTGGTAAGTAAGGAGATGTATATTCGTTGGCGGTTTAGTGGTTCAAGGGATAGGTGGTTTTGGCTGGCTAAAATTATTAGTGGAAGAAGTCAGCAGGTCAAAACGAGAAGTGGGGTTGAGAGCGGGTCAGTTGCTATATATGGGTTTAGGCAGGATCATCCTGTTTCTGATATGTTTTTAAACCAGGTGAGACTGAGTAGTGCGATAATAAGGCTTTGATTGAGGGTGGAAGTCCATAGTCATTTGGCTGGGCTAAGTCAGATTGTTGGGATTAGTATGAGAGTGGGGATTAAAATTTTTAGCATTGTAGGAGATTTAAGCTTTGTAGGTGGTCGGTTCCGTGGGTTCGTGCGGTTGCAACCAGTAGTGCTAGGCCTGCCCCTGCTTCACATGCGGAAAACGCTAGGAGTAGTATGGGAGAGGCGGAGTAAATAGTGGTGTCTAGTTGAAGGGCTCATAGGGACAAGGCGATGAATAGGGAGAGTATCATGCCTTCTAGACATAATAGGGCAGATAATAGGTGGGTTCGGTGAAACGTGAGTCCGACTAGCCCTAGAATGAAGGCGGAGGAGAAAGCAAAGTGTGTAGGGGTCATTAGGTAGTTATGGACTTAAACCATAAGTTTTTGAGCCGAAATCAAATGTTTTTATTAGACTAACTGCCTATTCAGCCCATTCTAGACCTCCTTGGGTTCATTCGTAGATTAGGCCCAGGGTAAGGAGCACTAGAATGGTGATTGCTCAGGTGAATGTGAGAAGGGGAGAGGCTAGTTGGTCTCCTCATGGTAGGGGGAGAAGAAGGGCGATTTCTAGGTCAAACAGGAGGAAAAGGATAGCAACGAGGAAGAATCGTAGGGAAAAGGGGAGACGGGCTGTGCCTAGAGGGTCGAAGCCGCATTCATAGGGTGAGAGTTTTTCGTAGTCTGGGTTTATTTGTGGGAGTCAGAAGGAGACAATAGCCAGGATAACGGACAGGGCGGCGGTAATAGCGATGATTATTGATAGCAAATTCATTATCTTTCCTTGGGGTTTAACCAAGATCGGGTGATTGGAAGTCACTTATACTAACTTTGTACTAGAAAGATTATGAGCCTCATCAGTAGATAGAGATGTAGAGGAATAGTCATACGACGTCTACGAAGTGTCAGTATCATGCAGCTGCTTCGAATCCGAAGTGGTGTTCGGATGTAAAATGGTATTGGATTTGGCGGAGGAGGCAGACGGCTAGGAACGTAGAGCCAATGATGACGTGAAGTCCGTGGAATCCTGTGGCTACGAAGAAGGTGGATCCGTAAACACCGTCTGCAATGGTAAATGGGGCTTCGTAATACTCCATGCCTTGGAGGAAGGTGAAGTAGAAGCCAAGAAGGATTGTTAGTGTGAGAGATTGGATTGCTTGTTTTCGTTCGCCTTCTATAATGCTGTGGTGGGCTCAGGTGACTGTAACGCCGGAGGCTAAGAGAACGGCTGTGTTTAGGAGTGGGACCTCAAAGGGGTCAAGAGTGGTGATGCCTGTGGGGGGTCAGCAGCCCCCTAGTTCAGGGGTTGGGGCCAGGCTTGAGTGGTAGAAGGCTCAGAAAAATCCCAGGAAGAAGAAGACTTCTGATGTAATGAACAGGACTATTCCGTATCGAAGGCCTTTTTGGACGGGGGGAGTGTGGTGTCCTTGGAATGTGCCTTCTCGTACGATGTCTCGTCATCACTGGTATATTGTTAAAAGGAGAAGAATGGTCCCTAGGACTATTAAAGTTGTTGAGTGATAGTGGAATCAGATAGCGAGGCCAGAGGTTATTAGGAGGGCAGCAACTGCGCCCGTCAGTGGTCATGGGCTGGGGTCAACTATGTGGTATGCATGTGCTTGGTGGGCCATTATACGTTTTCTTGTAGGTATAGGCTTAGGAGAAGAATGAAGACGTATGCCTGGATCATTGCGACGGCAACTTCTAGGAGGGAGAGCATGAGTAGTAGGATGGCAGTTAATACGGCGACCCCTGGCATAATGGAGAGGAGAACAAAGGTAGCGGTAGCGATTAGTTGCATTAGGAGATGACCTGCTGTTAGGTTGGCGGTCAGTCGTACCCCTAGTGCAAGAGGGCGGATGAATAGACTGATTGTTTCGATAATAACGAGGACGGGGATTAGAAGGACTGGGGTTCCTTCTGGCAGGAGGTGGCCTAGGGCGTGGGTGGGTTGATTTCGTATTCCGATTAACACGGTAGCTAGTCATAGGGGGACTGCGAAACCTATGTTTATTGAGAGTTGGGTGGTTGGGGTGTATGTGTAGGGTAGGAGGCCGAGCATGTTGAGTGTAATTAGGAAAATTATTAAGGACATCAGGATTGTGGCTCATTTGTGGCCTTCGCGGTTTAGCGGGAGGAATAATTGTTGGGTGAATCGGTTGAAGAATCAGGATTGAAGAGCGATGAGGCGATTGCCTAATCATCGGGTTGATGGGGTGGGGTACAGTGTTCATGGGAGTACCAGGGCTAGGAGAACTAGCGGGATACCAAGGTGTGTGGGGCTAGCAAACTGATCGAAGAAGCTTAGTGTCATGGTCAGTGTCAGGGTTTATGTTCTAGTGTTTCGGTAGTTCGGGTTGAGGGTTCGTTTGGAAAGACGTGGGCTGTAACTTTAGGAGGAATAACTACTAGGAAAACAGCCCATGAAAAGACAAGGGTTATAAACCATGGGGCGGGGTCGAGCTGAGGCATTTCACTGCGGGTGGTCGGAATCACCAGTCTTTAGCTTAAAAGGCTAACGCTATATCCTGTTTAGCTTCGTAGTGAGGCGTCTTCAAGTATTGTGGAGGATCAGTTTTCAAAATGTTCTAGAGGGACGGCTTCTACTACGATTGGTATGAAGCTGTGATTTGCTCCGCAGATTTCAGAGCATTGACCGTAGAACACACCTGGTCGGGATGCGATAAAGGCTGTTTGGTTTAGTCGGCCTGGGACTGCGTCTATTTTTACACCAAGTGCAGGGACTGCTCATGAGTGTAGTACGTCTTCGGCTGATACTAGGACACGGATGGGAGATTCGGTGGGAACAACCATACGATGATCTGCTTCCAGAAGGCGGAATTGGCCGGGAGTAAGGTCTTGGGTTGGGATCATGTAGGAATCGAAGCCAAGGTCTTCGTAGTCGGTGTATTCGTAGCTTCAGTATCATTGGTGTCCCATTGCTTTAATGGTTAGGTGTGGATCATTGATTTCGTCCATAAGGTAGAGGATTCGGAGGGAGGGAAGGGCGATTAGGATTAGGATAACCGCCGGAAGAACTGTTCAGATGATTTCAATTTCTTGGGAGTCAAGAATATACTTATTGGTTAGTTTGGTGGATACTATTGCTACAATAATGTAAAGTACTAAAGTGCTGATTAGAAAGACAATTATTAGGGCGTGATCATGGAAGTGCAGGAGCTCTTCTATAACGGGGGAAGCCGCATCTTGGAATCCTAGTTGTGAGGGATGTGCCATTCTAGCATATGCTCAAGATACGCGAGGGTCTAACTCGCGATTCTGCCTTGACAAGGCAGTGTAATGGCTACTTTACTAGTATCTTATGAAGAAAGTGACAGAGTGGTTATGTGGTTGGCTTGAAACCAACAGATGGGGGTTCAATTCCTCCCTTTCTCGTTAGTTTTTTCTGAACTTGAACGAATGCTGGCTCTTCGAATGTGTGATAAGGGGGAGGGCAGCCGTGGAGTCATTCCACGTTTGTCATGGTTAGTTCAACCGATGCTACTTCTCGTTTGGCAGCGAATGCTTCTCAGATAATAAATAGGAACATAATTACTGCTACCAGGGAGATTAGTGAGCCAATGGAGGAAATGGTGTTTCATAGTGTATAGGCATCGGGGTAGTCTGAGTATCGTCGGGGCATTCCTGCTAACCCTAGGAAGTGTTGTGGGAAGAAGGTAATGTTTACTCCTAAGAACATTACTCCGAAGTGGATTTTTGTTCATGTGCTGTGAAGAGTGTAGCCTGTAAAGAGTGGGAATCAGTGTACGAATGCGGCTACGATGGCGAAAACTGCTCCCATTGATAGGACGTAGTGGAAATGAGCTACTACGTAGTAGGTGTCGTGGAGGACAACGTCTAGAGATGAATTGGCTAAAACGATTCCTGTTAGTCCTCCAACAGTAAATAGGAAGATGAACCCGAGAGCCCATAGTAGAGGAGTTTCTCATTTGATTGACCCTCCGTGGAGTGTGGCCAGTCAGCTAAAGACTTTTACACCAGTGGGGATGGCAATGATTATAGTGGCGGAGGTAAAGTAGGCACGTGTGTCTACGTCCATTCCGACTGTGAACATGTGGTGGGCTCATACGATAAAACCTAGAAGGCCGATTGCCATCATGGCTCAAACCATTCCCATGTAGCCGAAAGGTTCTTTTTTGCCGGAGTAGTAGGCAACGATGTGAGAAATCATGCCGAAGCCGGGAAGGATGAGAATGTATACTTCTGGGTGGCCGAAGAATCAGAACAGGTGTTGGTAAAGGATTGGGTCTCCACCTCCAGCTGGGTCGAAGAAGGTAGTGTTTAGGTTTCGGTCAGTTAGAAGCATAGTGATGCCAGCAGCAAGGACAGGGAGGGATAGGAGAAGAAGGACAGCCGTAATTAGAACAGCTCAAACAAACAGAGGTGTTTGGTATTGAGAGATGGCTGGAGGTTTCATATTAATAATTGTTGTAATAAAGTTGATAGCCCCTAGAATTGAGGAGATACCTGCTAGGTGAAGTGAGAAGATGGTGAGATCAACGGAAGCCCCTGCGTGGGCTAGGTTTCCTGCTAGAGGCGGGTATACAGTTCATCCTGTTCCGGCTCCGGCTTCTACCCCTGATGAGGCCAGGAGGAGTAGGAAGGAAGGAGGGAGTAGTCAGAAGCTCATGTTGTTTATTCGAGGGAATGCCATGTCGGGGGCGCCGATCATTAGGGGAATAAGTCAGTTTCCGAAACCTCCGATCATGATTGGCATTACTATAAAGAAAATTATTACAAATGCGTGTGCCGTAACGATTACGTTATAAATCTGGTCGTCGCCCAGAAGTGCTCCGGGTTGGCTAAGCTCAGCTCGAATGAGAAGGCTTAGAGCGGTGCCGACCATCCCGGCTCAGGCGCCAAATACTAAGTAGAGGGTGCCAATGTCTTTGTGGTTGGTTGAGAAGAATCAGCGGGTGATTGCCAC